CAATCAAGAGGACAAGAATTTGGATATATTGTCGAAATTCTTAACCCCATCAACAAACCTTTTACACGAAAAGTCAAATAATTCTGTGGATTGGTATGAATTTATACCAAATGCAACTTTGTCAGTTAGTCTATCTTATTTTGGAATAGTTATAGCCTCTTTCTTATATAAGCCTGTTTATTTATCTTTAACAAAATTGAACTTACTCAATCTCTTTGTTAAAGGGGGTCCTAATAAGATTTTTGGGGACAGAATAAGAAATCGGATATATGATTGGTCGTATAATCGTGGTTACATAGACACTTTTTACGCAATATCCTTAGCTAGGGGTCTAAGAGGATTCGCTGAATTCACTCATTTTTTTGATGCGCGAGTTATTGATGGAATTACGAACGGGATGGGTATTTTGAGTTTTTTTGTAGGCGAAGGCATCAAATGTGTAGGGGGCGGTCGCCTTTCTTCTTATCTTTTATTGTATTTTTATTGTGTATTGCTTTTTTTATTCATTTCTTCCTTTTTGTACTTGTTCCATTTTTGAATAGCCGAACAAATCTTTTCTTTTTTCTTTTTCTCCTCCTAAACAAATTTCCATTTTTCAATTTATGTAGTATTATATGATGATTTTTGAACTTTCCATCTATTCTATAGAAATTGCAACAGATAGACTAGAGACGACATCTCTTATGTCAATGAGACCAAAGGGATATTAAATGAATGGAATTGGGATATGGATGGAATATAATGAAATAGAGCTGCTTTGAGGTTCCCTATGAAATGAGGCATGGAGCGGAGCCACTACGAAGAAGTTCCGGGAGTTACGAAGGAAACTTTGAGCTCATATTGGTCCTGGGTTGAGAACGGGAATTGAACTCAATTGAACTCTATGAGATCTAATCTCCCGTTGTTCCTCAGTAGCTCAGTGGTAGAGCGCTCGGCTGTTAACCGACTGGTCGTAGGTTCGAATCCTATTTGGGGAGGGAAGATTCTATCTTCCGAATGAAAGAATTCAGAATGAACTTGGACTATTAACTATGAGTCCCATTCAACTTTTGGAAATTTCAATTAGCACAGTTCCCTCTATAACAAAAATAGAAAAGGGGGGCCTATCTCATATAATGATGATATTAATAATCGAAATGTCTTTCACATTTCACTCTAACAATGAAGAACTTTTTAAATGACGACAGTTCCCAAAAAGCGTATTTCTAGTTCAAAAAAACGGATACGGAAAAATCTCTGGAAAGGAAAAGGGCATTCCGCGGCCTTGAAAGCTTTTTCATTAGGCAAATCCCTTTCTACCGGTAATTCTAAAAGTTTTTGTCGTTTTTTGCCACCTGATATTAATAAAATCAAAAGAATCCTAAGAATCCTAAATGGGGAGGGGCAAAACGAGAAGAAACGATAACGTAGGTGGTAGCACTAGCTCCAATAAAATGGAGCTAGTGCCTTACCGAGCGGCTCAGGACGCTCCGGTGTTGAAGTTCATTCAAACAATTCCAACAAAGAATTTGAATTTCAATTCTTTTCGAAATCGTTTGAATTTCAATTCTGTTCTTGTAAGCTGCAGCGTAGGGGTCCTTTTAGTTTTCTTGGTAATTACCGTTTTCGGTAAGTTGTTGAGGGATACTTGGTACAAGATTAAAAAAAAAAGAATAATGATTGAAAAGGGAAGAAAACAAAGAAGCGGAAAATATGAATTCTTTAAGATTTTCCAATTTCCTTGACAATCTAAATTCTGTTTAGACACTTTCTCGGTTCTAGTTTAACCACATGTAAAAAACCTGTTATTCTATTCCACCCCTTGATCTTAAACTTTCTTGAAAAAGAAAGATAGTAATTCACCACGCCCACAAAAACACAATATGAACAACTTAGATTTAGTTACGAAACGCACTGATATTCGGGCAGCTCTTATTTTCGGACTGTTTTACGGTTCCTTAATAACATTTTCTAAGCTCACAAGTTACCTCTTCCTGATCCGGCATTGGATTTTTCAGGACCAGGAGGGGGCTTTAAAAGCGAGAGCACTCAGTAATGGATTCACTATGGGCCACTTGTTCGCATATTTCTTGATTTATTACCTGCCCTTTTACACTCTTGTGAGTAATTATTATATCAAAATCATACTCGCAATTTCCCTTCTTTTGTATCAATTCTTATGTACAAACCATCATCTAGATGTTTTTGTACCCAAGTCCTTTTCGTCTGCGAGGCGCGATCAAACCCTCGCGTTTATGTATGGCTTCAGCTACCGATTACTGAATTTCACGTTTTTTCCCAACGCAATTTTCTCGAGAATGATCATCGCGTATTTGGTACAATGCAAATATAAAATCTTGTACTTATCGGTGACTTTTTGTGTTTGGACTCTAGGCCATTTAATTTGTATCAAATTCGTTCAATTTGGTACCTTATGGCTACAGAAAAATTTCTCGGCGTTTCTAGTTCTTAATCATCAACTCTATCTGAAAGATAAACTCAAGAAGATCAAGGCTAGGTCTATATCTCTAGCCACAATTTTTGAGTATAAACCCGAGATTGGTATGAAACCTGGAATCTATCGTCAGGCACAAACAATCGATGAGATGATTCAAATATTAGCTACGATTCTTTTTATTGTAGTCCTTTATATTTTAGGAAAATATCCGCCACCTTTTAGCCCGCACCGTCCATCGGTGCCTAATGCAGCCGAGCTAGCTAGGATGGAACGCCTAGAGGAAGACGCGAAAGTCCAAAGAGAGATAGAGGATAGGTTCTATCCATTAGAGGACTTCTTCGAAGAAGAAGAACAAAAGAAAGACGAAAAGTCAGATGACGAAGAAAAAACAGGGCTTGTAATTTCCAAAAAGAGTCAAAAAAAACGAAACGAAAGAGAAAAAGAGCACAGCGACGAACTCGACAAGGAAAGGAATCAAGAAATTTCGGATATGGATGAGGAAGAGCTTGAAGAAATTGAACAGGGAGACAGCAACGAACTCGAAGAAGAAGAGAATGAAGAAATTTCGGATATGGATGAAGAAAAAGGATTCGAAAAGACTTTTTATACTTTCTTTTCGGATTGCTTTTTCGAGTCGTTTTCATTTTATGCTTTCCTTTTCCACCGGTTGAAATTTGTTTCTGGTTACCTTTTCGACTTGTTTTCGTCTTCTAGTCGGTTTTTGAGCCGATTCAAGCCCCTTTTTTCTCCCTTTTTGATCGTGGTAAAACATTTTGACAATATCTTGTCCGTTTATATGCCTCATTTGAAGTTCCTGAAGTGGTTTTTGTTTAACCAAAAATGGGTTTTTAGCGCCATTTTCCGCGGTTTTTCGCATTTCTTTTTCAACCCGAGCAGGTGGGTTCAACCTTATCGCTACATAAAAACTGCTTTCTACGAGGATAGCCTTAAAAAAGGGGGATTTTCACAATTTATATTTTATGAATGTCAAAGCGATGGAAAAGAACGTACCTCTTTCACATATCCCCTTTCTTTAATCACTTTTTATAAAATGATTGAAGGAAAACTGTCTTTGTTTAGAAAAAAGAAGCTACTGCCCGATAGGGATAGATCGTTCACCCTTTGGGTTTTACGAAATGAAAAGAAAAAGGCGAGTCTGAACAAGGAATTAAGAAAAAGAGTACAGAAGCTAAAAAGCGGATCTCCTTTTAGGGATGTATTTGACATACGGAGAAAGCTCTTTCAATTCAAATACACTCCGAAAGTTTTGCAATCAATTTCTGAGACCTTGTTTGACCAAATGCACCCATCGGGAGGAAAGAACAGGGAAAAGGATACCGTATGGGATGGACCTTCTCGCGGAGCTTTTTGGTATAACCATAAATTCACGAAAACAGCAGCAGAACAGAGGGTTGACGAGGAAGGGCACCTGCAAACAATGTGGTTCTTCTTTAAAGACTTGCGACCTTTAAATCAGAAAGAGCAGTATTTGATACTCGAGCGACAGAAAAAGGAACGGGAAAGCGAGCAAAAACAAAAGCTTAGACGACAAATTTTCGAAAAGAGTCTATTAGGGAAAACTTTGAGAATACTTCAAAAAATGAAAAGGTTATTCAATTTGAAGAAAAAGAAAGGAACATTGACAAACAAACAAAAAGAGGCTTTTCCCTTAAATAGAATTTTAACTAGAATTTTGGTTCTGAATTCTAATTTGAGAACAAGTTCAAAAAGCACCCTTTATTCCTATCCAAACCCATTTTTAGAAAAAATTAACAAAATACGCAGAAATCGTAAGAAGGTATATCACATAATGAATACCTACTATCAAGGTTTAAGCGGATTTACACATGAAGACATTCCGAAACTGAGAAAAAAATATCAAAAATACCGTCAGTTTCAGCTGAAACTACAGACAATCATGAAAAAAGTTCCTCGGTGGGAATACAACACCAAGGATGAAAAAATAGATTATAGTGACTACACGATAAGAAATGACGATGTAGTAGCCGAAGACGTCTATTTGCGTACAAGAAAAGCAAAATTTCGGGTATTTAGAACGAAAGTATGGAAGTACTATGAGCGACATGAGCAACGTGAAATCAAGCAATGGTATTTTTACCGTTACGCTAAGATCACGCATTTTCGTCGCAATATGGTCAAAGGTGCCGACCGCACCCAAAGGCGAAAAGTAACGATTTGTGGGTGGTATGAACACCGTGCCCAGTCGCCCCTTTTTTTGCCCAAACGAAGGAAAACCCTTATACTCATTTTGCTCACTTTAGATATCTTTGAGCTTATGAAAAAAGTTTATAGATATCTACTGCAGGACTCCGGGTTTCAAGTTATAGTTAAGCGTATATCCGAAAGTCTAAACCGAATTTGGAAGAAACTGTGGAACCTGCCAGATTCTCAAAAGAGTGCTATAGAGGCTGCTATAGAAGCAGAAAACGAACTACAAGGGCTCAGGGAAGACGAAGAAGACAAAAAAAAACGCCAAGAAGAAGGGAATGCCTTAGAAGAATGGCAGGAGCGCCGAGAGGCGCATGAGATCCGAGCCATTTGTATAGCGGAGACTTGGGAACTCCTTCAATCGGGTCATGCAATAAGATCTCTGATACTATTAATCCAATCGTTTTTGAGGAAAAATGTGATCTTTCCTTTATTGATAATAACTAAAAATATGGCTCGTATACTCTTATTTCAAAGTCCTGAATTGTTTCAGGATTTCGCGGATTTAAAGAAGGAAACTCACACCTTGTGCGATTTTGGTGGTATTCCACTTGACGAGTCACAAGACCCACTAGGGTGGTTCACAACTGGTTGTCAGATAAGGATCCACTTTCCTTTTGAGTGGAAACCTTGGCGAGAACCCGATCAAAGCAAAGAGAGCAGTGTGGCACAGGATTTTTATTTAACGGTGTTTGGAAGAATAACTACGATTCCTTTTGGTACAGCTCGCAAACCCTATCCATTTTTGAAAACCGTTTTTGAAGAACTAAAGAAAAAAAAAGCTTCTCAAGAACTCAAAAACCTACTCACAAGTGTAATTAGAAAGTTGCAAAAGAAGGGTTTTTTGAAGTTTAAAAGAAAAGGGTTTCTTCGAAAACGTCTTTTAGCTTTTCAAAAAAAAGGCTTTGAATCCAAGCTGCTAAAGGGCGTAAAAGTAAAAAAAAGAAAAAATTTGAAAAAAGGGCCACAATCACAATATAAATTAACAAAAAAGAAAAAAGAAAGGAAAGTGGATAAAACAAGCACAATCATAAGTGAAATAGAAAGGCTTATAAAAGAAAATAAAAAAAGACTTTTCATTATTCAAACCAACATTAGTTCGACCAAAACCAGTTCTCATTCTAAAACATCAGAAGCACTACGAAGGGTTTCTAAAATCTTAAAAAGAAGAAAGGCACGATTCATTCGTAAATCTAGAATTTTTAGAAAATTGATCCTTGAATGGATATACGTGAAAATCCTTTTCGATTTGAAAAAGAGGTTTCTAGATGAAATGAATAAGAAAAGGAATAGTCTGAAAATGGTTGCGCAGTTTGTTTTGCAATTCAAAAAAAAAAGAAACAACAAAATGATTGACAATGGCATTAAAGGCATTAATAAAAAGAAAAGAAAAAAAAATCGCTTTATTTCAACTATAAAAAAGCATTCTTTTAATATGAGAAATAGTCAAATTAGTAAGAGTCAAAAAACCCTTGTTTTTGACTTATCCTCTCTGTCACAAGCATATGTATTTTTGAAATTATCACAAACGGAGAAGTCTTCTTTGAGAGTATCTAAATTCCGTAATTTGAGAAATTTGAGACTTGGGATGAATCGATGGAAAGAATGGTTAAGAGGCCATTTTGACTACTATCTGTTATCTGACATTAGATGGTCCAGATTAGAAGCACAAAAATGGCGAAATAAAATGAATCAATGTCGCACATCTGAAAATCACAATTTCAAGAAAGGGGATTCATATGAAGTAGACTCATTGCCCATTAACCCACAAAAATTAAAATTGAAAAAGCACCTACGATATGATCTTTTAGCATATAGCTTCTTGAATGCTGAATATAAGAAGGATCCCTATGTCATAGCACCATCATTAGTCAATAATGAACACACCGCAATTTCACATCTTTACAACATACACAAAGACAGCCTTGTTAATATGCTGACAAGTAACTATCAAAATTTGCGCGATTCCAGGGAAAAGCATCCTTTGTTGGATATGCATATGGACGTTAATAGGACGTCGCTGCGTAGGCGGATGAATTCTAATCAGATACTCTTTCATCTTGAAGATAAGAAAAAAGGATCTAAGGTGGTGGATAAAGTCGCTATTGATTCATGGGTAACTGGACAGAATAGGGTGCTCCCGGCCGGGTGGTTACCCGAAACCGAGGCCGGCCTCGGGTTCATAGAGGCCGCAACACTTGCCCTAGAAACCGTAAGGCACCAACTCTGTTTCTCTGTTTACGGCTTGTTTTGGCCTGAGTTTGATAGGCATAGGCTAGACAAGCTTGGCTGTGTTTTTCGGTATGAAAAGTGGTATGATAAAAGGCGTACTCCGATTTTAAAAAAACAAAAAAGCATGGCTAAGCGAAAAAAAGAATTGGCTGCTAGAAAAAAAAAAATGTCGGGGAGGGCCGAAGCGATAAAGATTGCTCAACGAGAGTTTGACCTGAGTTTGATACTAGAACCTGAAGAAGTGGAAAAAATCGAAAAAAAGAACTTTTTTGATTGGATGGGGTTAAATAATGAAAACGAACTAGAAGAACTAATGGAACGCAATAATGATGAAAAGAAAAGTTCTTTCCTAGAATCGAGTTTTTTTCTCTTCCCAGAATTTATCAAACTTTATAATTTAGTCAATCTTTATGCGAAAGCGGAGTGGACCACGCCGATTCATTCTTTTTTGCAAAATGGAAAGATACGTTCGCGCTCCTCTTACGCGGATTTAAAGGTTGAGGTTGACCCCTTGAACTGGTACATGTACGACAAAAAGGAATGGCCGGCGAAAGGAATACCACTTTGGGACTCGAACAGGGCCCGACGTCGTCGTCGACATCGCAGGGCGTTATTGAACCTAGGGAGAAAAGACCCGAGGAAGGAAACGACTTTGGACATTATGATAGATCCTACTGAGAGAGAAAGGGCTTATGCTGAGGCAATATCCGAAATTAAGGCCGAAGAACAAAAGAAAATAGACGAAGAATACGAAGAAGAAAAGGAAAAAAAGAAAAAAGAACAAGGAAAGGCCTTTGACGAAACAAGCTACATAAAAACACACAAAAAAAGATTTGCTCGGGTGAGTACATTGAAACCGATCAAGTATTCAAGGTTCCGAAAGACGGCGCTGAAGGATCTAAAAGAGTCGAATTCTTTTCGGTATCAAGTGCACTATAGCCTACGTTATTTGATAGCCGACTATCTTACTAATGTTACACGCACAAGCCAAGTCACCAATAAAGCAACTAACCCGAAGCTGCTTATTGTCTTCATAAAAGATCTTATAGAAATGAGTCAATTTGGAATCATGGGAACTACTCAAAATCAACTTCCAACTTTGCAAGATATCCTAAAAATGGGGTATCTCGTTCTGAACCCCATTCGTACCTTTAAAAGATTGAGGTGTGAGCGCATTAAGTATGAAATCCTAGCGATTTCCCTGATTCATAAGAATCAATTCCAAAAATTGGCCTACACTCCGGGTCCGGACAATAAAAGAGACCCTTGTCGGGAGATAGGTGTGAACAAAGTGAAGCAAACTACATATAAGGTCCGCAAGGGGCGCAAGGTAGTAGAATCGTTGAGCGTACGAAGACTGACAGTTAAGAGGTGTTGGGGACTGCGTGTGTCTTATGGGAAATTTGGGTGTCCTAGGTCTTTCTGGACCCGATTTGTTCGATATTTAGTTCACCCATTCGCAATCCCATTGAAAGCCAAAGCACGTGGAAAGAAACAGAGAAAGCGGTCTCCTTGGTCTTATGAGAGAGTCTTTGGTCTATTCAACTGGAAAACCGAAGTACGTCCAAAGAAAAAGAGAAATCGGACTCCTTGGTCTTATGAGAGAGTATTTGGTCAATTCCACGCAGACCAGATGAGGTTCTTTTATAAGATAGGTGTTTGCGGCAAGTTCAAGCGCGAATGCACAGCTATCCTTCTAAGCCTTCTAACTGACCCTAAGCATGCCAACGACAGAATCAAAAAGCTTATTCTTTTGGACGAGGGAGTGCCAGACACGCTTGTCGAAAAGGGTCTGCTTGTTCCTGAAAATCTTTTCTCCCCCAGACGCCGCAGACAATTGAGAATTTTAAATGAACTAAATAAAAAAAAGAAAAAAGAGAAAAAAGAGAAAAGAATCCCTCAAACCAAATTCACCCGCTACACAAAACTTCTTAAAGAAACTGGACGTATGGATTTGAACCTACTATTGAGAGAACTAGACGAACGAGAAAAGAGACAAGGAGAGGAACGACTAAATCTAGTTCAAAAGAAAGAAAGAGAACAAGAAGAACTACGCAAGAAAGAAGAAGAAAGCAAAGAATTAAACAGAATCAAAAAGAAACTAATGAGATTAAGGTTTTTTCTTTGGCCGAATTATCGACTCGAAGACTTAGCTTGTATGAATCGCTATTGGTTTGATACTACTAATGGCAGCCGTTTCAGTATGTTACGGATCCGAGTATATCCACGATTTCAAACCCGTTAATATTCCAGTTTGACTAGAATACCCATACCATTATAATGGATTGTTTTACATTCCAGGTGTACCCCATGAAATATAGAAATGGCTCAACAAAAGCTTCTTTCTTTTGTTGAGCCATTGTTTGATTTTTAGATTTTCATTTGAATATTCCAATTTTTCTCTTTTGTTTATCTTGTGTAAGTGGAGAAAGAAATAGACTCTTCTTTTGTATACCGAGCCGAATCCAATTTCAATTTGAATGAATTGTTGATTCATTTTTGATTTTCAAAAATGAGAAGTTCATAACGAAATGAATATTTTATTACATAAAAAATGGATAAATTCAAAAAGAACTAGGATTATTATTACTGATCAGTCAAATTCATTTTTTAAAAAAAGAAAAGATAAGGAAACCTTGTTTTATGGTAAAAACTCCATTAATTTCAGTTATCTCGCAAGAAGAAAAAGAAAAGAATAGAGGGTCCGTTGAATTTCAAGTATTTTGTTTTAACAAGAAAATAGACAAAATTTCTTCCCATTTGAAATTGCACAGAAAGGACTATTTATCTCAGAGAGGTCTACATCAAATTTTGGGAAAACGCGATCGTCTGCTGTCTTATTTGTCAAAGACAAATAGAGTACGTTATAAAGAATTAATAAATAGGTTGAATATTCGCGAGTCAAAAACTCGTTCAATTTGAAATGTTATTTTCAATTATTTGCTTTATTAGATTTTTGCATTTGGATGAATGTCTTTTCGTTTTCGGCAATTCATGAAAGAAAAAAGAGAGGAAAAACTTATGACTATACCAGCTACAAGAAAAGACCTCATGATAGTCAATATGGGCCCTCATCACCCATCAATGCACGGTGTTCTTCGGCTCATCCTTACTCTAGATGGTGAAGATGTTATCGACTGTGAACCTGTATTGGGTTATTTACACAGAGGCATGGAAAAAATTGCGGAAAATCGAACTATTATACAATATCTGCCTTATGTAACACGTTGGGATTATTTGGCTACTATGTTCACAGAAGTAATAACTGTAAATGCCCCAGAGCAATTGGGAAATATTCAAGTACCTAAAAGGGCTGGCTATATCAGAACAATTATGCTGGAATTAAGTCGTATAGCTTCTCATCTATTATGGCTTGGACCCTTTATGGCCGATATTGGCGCACAAACCCCCTTTTTTTATATTTTCAGAGAAAGAGAATTAATATATGATCTGTTTGAAGCAGCCACCGGTATGAGAATGATGCATAATTATTTTCGTATCGGAGGAGTTGCAGCCGATCTACCTCATGGCTGGATAGATAAATGCTTGGATTTCTGTAATTATTTTTTAACAGGACTTGCTGAATATGAAAAGCTTATTACGCGGAATCCTATTTTTTTAGAGCGAGTAGAGGGAATAGGCATTATTGGTAAAGAAGAAGCAATAAATTGGGGTTTATCAGGACCAATGCTACGAGCTTCCGGAATGCAATGGGATCTTCGTAAAATCGAGAATTCTGAATGTTACAAAAAATTCGATTGGGAGGTTCAGTGGCAAAAAGAAGGAGATTCATTAGCTCGCTATTTAGTCCGAATCGGTGAAATGAGGGAATCCATAAAAATTATTCAACAGGCTCTGGAAGGAATTCCGGGAGGTCCTTATGAGAATTTAGAAATTCGATGTTTTGATAGAGAAAGGTATCCAGAATGGGGCGGTTTTGAATATCGATTCATTAGTAAAAAACCTTCTCCTACTTTTGAATTGCCGAAACAAGAACTTTATGTGAGAGTTGAAGCCCCAAAAGGAGAATTGGGAGTTTTTATGATAGGAGATCGGAGCAGCTTTCCTTGGAGATGGAAAATACGTCCACCGGGTTTTATGAATTTGCAAATTCTTCCTCAGTTAGTTAAAAGAATGAAATTGGCTGATATTATGACAATACTAGGTAGCATAGATATCATTATGGGAGAAGTTGATCGTTGAGATGATAATTGATACACCAGAAGTACAAGATATCAATTCTTTTTACAGATTCGAATCCCTACAAGAGATATATGGGATCGTCTGGATGCTTGTCCCTATTTTGACCCTTGTAGTGGGAATCACAATAGGTGTATTAGTAATTGTGTGGTTAGAAAGAGAAATATCCGCGGGGATACAACAACGTATTGGGCCTGAATACGCCGGTCCTTTCGGAATTCTTCAAGCTCTAGCAGATGGGACAAAACTGCTTTTGAAAGAGAACCTTCTTCCATCTAGAGGGGATAGCCCTTTGTTCAGTATTGGCCCATCCATGGCAGTCATATCAATTCTTCTAAGTTATTCAGTAATTCCTTTTAGCTATCGCCTTGTTTTAGCTGATCTAAATGTTGGTGTTTTTTTATGGATTGCCATTTCAAGTATTGCTCCCATTGGACTTCTTATGTCAGGATATGGATCAAATAATAAATATTCCTTTTTAGGTGGTCTACGAGCTGCCGCTCAATCAATTAGTTATGAAATACCATTAACTCTATGTGTGTTGTCAATATCTCTACGTGTGATTCGTTAAAACAGAAACCCGCATTCGGGTTGAGGAACTAAACCAGATAGTTATATGAGTGAAAGAAAACAGCTTCTATTCTATAGTCTAAAATGAGAAATTGGCAGTCAAAAACGGAGTCTCATTTCCTATGTACAAGAGGTAAGCGGAAGTAAACATTAAGGGAAAGGGCCCTTGCCCCAAGATTGGTTGAGTAGTCATCCTGGCTTGAAGCGGGCTCAAAAGATCAACCGGATACGGTTTTCGTTACCCTTTCTGCCTATTCCCTCATATCTATTACCATAACAATACCAAATGGGGAGCTCCTTTAAAATGAGTGGATAGTTAGGAACACCAAAATACATAAAGGATTGGTAATGGAGATTTTGTAAATTGTCCAAAAGGACATTTTTACATAACATAAAAAGAAGAGTAATTGGGGGCTTTAAGTTGGTAGAAATGATCAAGCAGTACTCCTCGCAATTCCGACCTAGAGTATGCTCCGATCCACCGATTCAATAAATAACTATCAGGAACGAAATAATCCTTTATTCACTTTTTTGAAACCCCCCCTTTAGAAAATCAAAATAACAAAGCCATGGAACTCACTACGTTAATCTAGACAATTAACGAGAAATAGGTTATCATACTTTCGAGTAAGCCGCTATGGTGAAATTGGTAGACACGCTGCTCTTAGGAAGCAGTGCTAAAGCATCTCGGTTCGAGTCCGAGTAGCGGCATAAGATTTTCTATTCGAGATCAAAAAAACCATATTCTATTTCTTTCTTTTCTTGAATAAAATAAATTCAATTCAAGATTCCCATTTCCTTATATTTTAATTGGAGGAACCCTCACTTAGTTTATTTTTATGATATTTTTGACTTTAGAGCACATATTGACCCATATCTGTTTTTCGGTTGTTTCAATTGTAATTACAATTCATTTGATGACCTTATTGGTCAATGAAATTGTAGGACTACAGAATTCGTCAGAAAGGGGCAGGATAGTAACTTTGTTCTGTATAACAGGATTCTTAATAACGCGTTGGATTTATTCAGGGCATTTCCCATTAAGTAATTTATATGAATCATTAATCTTTCTTTCATGGAATTTCTCCATTATTAATATGCTTCCGTATTTTAAAAACGGAAAAAATGATTTAAGCGCAATAACCTCACCAAGTACTCTTTTTATCCAAGGCTTTGCTACTTCAGGTCTTTTAACTCAAATCCATCAACCCAAAATCTTAGTACCCGCTCTCCAATCCCAGTGGTTAATGATGCACGTAAGTATGATGGTATTGAGCTATGCATCTCTTTTGTGTGGATCGTTATTATCAGTAGCTCTTTTAGTCATTACATTTCGAAAAAGGAGAAGAGTGGTTGGTAAAAGAAATCATTTCTTAAATGGGTTCTTTTACAATATTCAATACAAAAATGAAAGAGAGAAGATTTTAATAAAAACTTCTTTTCCTTCTTCTGTAAATTATTACAAGTATCACTTGCTTCAACAATTTGATTATTGGAGTTATCGTATTATTAGTCTAGGGTTTCTATTTTTAACCATAGGAATTCTTTCGGGAGCAGTATGGGCGAATGAGGCATGGGGGTCGTATTGGAGTTGGGACCCAAAGGAAACTTGGGCGTTTATTACTTGGACGATATTTGCGGTTTATTTACATATTCGAGAAAAGAAAAAATCGGAAGATGTAAATTCCGCAATTGTGGCTTCTATTGGCTTTCTTATAATTTGGATATGCTATTTCGGAATCAATATCTTAAGAATAGGATTGCATAGTTATGGTTCATTTCCAATTTCATATAATTGAATTGAAGGAAGGTTATGAGAAAGAGAAAACCCGATTGGCAAAGCAACGGGCTTGCATAAATATAAAAAAACGGCATAAAAGCCGTTGAGAACCATTTGAATCAAGTTATGTGTAGTGATTCAAATGGTTTTCACAAGGGCCAAAAATGTCTGATTACAAATCCATTTTTTCTTTTTGCTTAACTTGAAATTAAGGCAAAGAAACGCATTTTTGATTGTCCAAGTCCATCAAAAATGTGACTTTGATATAGGATTTCTTTTTTGAGTTTTTTGTTTTATTTGTGAAAGCTATCTATCAAAAAATTTTGATACAATCAATTCAACCTTGTCAACCGACAATGAGAGAAGAAAATCGGGATAAATACCCATACCTATTACGGGTAAAAGGATACAAATCGAAACAAATAACTCGCGCGGACCAGAATCAAAAAAAGGGGAGTTTGGGGCATTAAAAAGCCTGTAACCATAGAACATCTGGCGTAACATAGATAGTGAATAAATCGGAGTTAATATCATTCCAATTGCCATTACAAAAGTAATTATTAGTTTTGGCATTAAAAGAAATTTTTGGCTGGTGATTATTCCAAAAAAGACTATCAATTCTGCAACAAAACCACTCATGCCCGGTAATGCAAGGGAGGCCATCGATAAGATACTGAACATCGTAAATATTTTCGGAATGGAAACGGCCATTCCACCCATTTCGTCGAAAAAACCAAGACGTATTCTATCATAACTCGTCCCTGCCAAGAAAAAAAGCGCAGCACCAATAAATCCATGAGAGATTATTTGTAAAAGAGCTCCACTGAGTCCCGCATCCGTTATAGAGCCAATTCCTATAATTATGAAACCCATATGAGATACAGAGGAGTAGGCTATTCTTTTTTTTAAATTACGTTGACCAAGAGATGTCGAAGCTGCATAAACTATTTGGATTGCGCCTACTATAATCAAGTAGGGGGAAAATATAGAATGCGCATGGGGCAATAATTCCATATTGATCCTAACCAATCCATAAGCTCCCATTTTTAATAAGATTCCGGCTAGAAGCATACAAGTACTGTAATGGGCCTCTCCATGAGTGTCTGGTAACCAAGTATGTAAGGGTATAATCGGTGATTTGACAGCAAAAGCAATAAGAAAGCCGATATAGAATATTATTTCTAGTGCGGCAGGATACGATCTATGAGCTGATATTTCAAAATTGAATGTTGGCTCGTTAGAACCGTATAACCCGATACCTAGAACGCCTATTAATAAAAAGATCGAACTTCCTGCAGTGTACAAAATAAACTTTGTAGATGAATACAGGCGTTTCTTTCCCCCCCATATGGATAACAGTAAATAAACGGGAATTAACTCTAGCTCCCACATTATGAAAAAAAGCAAAAGATCCTGAGAAGAAAATGATCCTATTTGACCACTGTACATTGCTAACATCATGAAATGGAATAATCGGGAATCTCGAGTAATGGGCCAAGCCGCTAAAGTAGCCAAAGTGGTGATAAATCCCGTCAGTAAAATGGGTCCCAGGGAAAGTCCATCTATTCCCAATCTCCAGTTAAAATGAAAAAAAAGGATCCAATTATAATCCTCCACTAGTTGGATTAATGGATCGTCCAATTGGAAATGATAAGAGAATGCATAGGCCGTTAGAAGGAGTTCTAGTGAACAGACGCACAAAGTATACCATTTAGTTACCTTATTTCCTCTATGAGGGAGAAAGAAAAGCAAAGAACCCGCTGAGATCGGAAAAATAACAATTATTGTTAACCAAGGAAAATAATTCGTGGTAAAGACAAGATAAACTTGGACCATAAAACCCATGCTCAAAAATAGAATCTATTAATCTCTATTCTCTTTTTTTTTTTTCGAGTACGGGTTTTGTCGGTAAAAAAACAAGAAAAATGTATTCAATTCAACTGGGGTTTTACGAAAGGTATTAATAAGCTAGACCCATACTTCGAGTTGTTTCATGCCATAAATAAACCCGAACACTTAAGAAATCTGTTGGACAGGCGGATTCACATCTTTTACATCCGACACAGTCCTCTGTTCTTGGAGCAGAAGCAATTTGCTTAGCTTTACATCCGTCCCAAGGTATCATTTCTAATACATCTGTAGGGCAGGCTCTGACACATTGAGTACACCCTATACATGTATCATAAATTTTTACTGAGTGTGACATGGGGTCTATAAATTTTGAAACGTCATAAATTTTCGATCTAGTCAATTCATTTTGAAAGAACTGATATATTTCGCCACCAGATGAATCAATGATTTAGCAGAATTTTTCAACCTACTACTTTTGGTCTTCAAAAAAGGCCAAGATACTTTGATTTCCTCTGTTTTTGCAAATAGAATCTAGGTCACATATCATACATACCAATTTAAATTGATGAATGAGAAAATAAGAATTAGCTAATTAATACTACTTATTCAATAAATTCGATTGATTAATACGAATTGATTTCTTGTTACGATAAATTGACGAAAGAATAGCCGGTCCAATAGCTGCTTCAGCGGCTGCAATCGCTATAACAAAAAGGGAGAAAATGTCACCTTTTAGTTGGCGACTATCAAAAAAATCAGAAAATGTTACAAAATTTAAATTAACCCCATTCAGCATAAGTTCAAGAGACATAAGAGCCCTAATAATATTCCGACTCGTGATCAATCCATAGATACCAATAGAAAATAAAAAAGAACTCAAAACAAGGACATGTTCGAGTATCATTGAAGAGCTCCTTATCCATTTCAATTCATTTCAATAGCAAAAAGAATGCAACAGATTCGATTCATTTTGATGCTACTAAAAACAAGTATCAAACAAAGGCAATGTGTCGAAAAAATAGATTTTACATTTTCTATATGAATAGAATGAAAAGTCTTCACGCAGAATTCAAAGGAGATAGATATGATAAAAGAGAAGAGCATTTCACTTCGATTTTTTGTTGTTTTGCCAGTTAGATTAGAAATGAAAAAGTTTTTTTACTTTTTTTTACTGACGAGCCACAGAAATTGCACCTAACAAAGCAACTAAAAGAATTATTGAAATGAGTTCAAATGGAAGAAAAAAATCTGTTGATAAATGAATTCCAAGCTGTTGACTATTACTTATCAAATCTTTTTCTATAATCTGGTTTGATCTTGTAGTCCAAATAATCCCATACCATGATGTATTTAGAATAGTAGTAATTAGTGAAAAAAACAGAATTGTAGAAATTAGTGAAGTAAGCCCATCCCCAACAGTCCAAAGAGGACTCTCTTTGTAATATTCTGAACCATTCATGAACATCACAGCAAATATTATTAAAACGTTTATAGCTCCTACGTAAATAAGGAGCTGTGCAGCAGCTACAAAATAGGAGTTTGATAGAATATAAAATAAAGATATACAAATAAAAACAAATCCCAAAGAAAAGGCAGAATAAATAGGGTTGGTAAGTAATACAACCCCCAGACTCCCTAATATAAGACCTGATCCCAGAAAAACTAAAAGAAAATCGTGTATTGGTCCGGGCAAATCCATTATATGTAAGAAATAAATCCAAATCTTTTTCATGACCTTATTGACCCCACCAGGAAAATTTTTACGATATCAACCCATTAAGATTCAATTAGAATTGGAATGAGTGTGAATTGCCGTAGGTCGAATTATTCGACAAACCCCCACTCTTTTATTTCGAATAAAGAAAGGTTATGTTAAGAACCTTGAAATCCAAATGAAGCCGGGGTTCTCACTAACCAATCAATAGTTCCAGTTTGTCCTTATTGAACAAGAAAAAAAAAAATACCGGATTCTTTATTCTTTTAGGCCAAAGACGAAGTTTAGTAATTGGAATTTTTTTTATTAAAAAAAAGGGTTTACCCCCCCTTTTTTTATTTTATTTTAGATGAATTCAAAACGGTTCGGATTGTATAATCATCAATTACTGGCATTGGTAAACGACCCAGAGCAGTTTGATTATAATTCAATTCGTGACGATCATAGGTTGAAAGTTCATATTCTTCGGTCATGGATAAACAATTTGTTGGACAATACTCAACGCAATTACCACAAAATATACAAATTCCAAAATCAATACTGTAATTAAGTAAGCGTTTCTTTCGAATATCAGTTTCAAATTTCCAATCAACAACAGGTAGATCTATAGGGCATACACGAACACACACTTCACACGCAATGCATTTATCAAATTCAAAATGGATTCGACCGCGAAAACGCTCGGATGTAATTAATTTTTCATAGGGATATTGAATAGTTACAGGGAAACGATTTGCGTGGGATAGGGTAATCATCAAACTTTGACCAATGTACCTTGCGGCTCGTACTGTTTGTTGACCATAATTCATGAATCCAGTTACCATATGGAACATATCGTGAATATCTCTGAATATTTTTACCTTTCTTTCTCTTGTTTCATACACACTATGAAGATAGAATAGAAGATAGAATATCCCAATCCTTTTTGATTTCCCCTACAGCGAAAGGAGTTGAGAAGAGGTTGTTAATAATAGATTACCGAGAGAAATGGGTAAAAGAAATTTCCACCCAAGATTTAATAGTTGGTCCATTCTTAGCCTAGGTAAAGTCCATCTTGTTGTGATAGAAATAAACAAGAAAAAAAAAGTTTTAGCTAATGTAATGAAAAGTGCGACTGTTGTTCTAAAGATTCCACCCGCGTTATTTATTTCAAATAATGGAGGAAAGTCTATGTATGGAATAGAGAGATTCCAACCGCCCAAATAAAGAATTGTTACAAATAAGGAAGAAACTAATAAATTTAAATAGGAAGTGACGTAAAATAAACCAAACTTTATACCTGAATATTCGGTTTGATAACCGGCTACTAATTCTTCCTCTGCTTCTGGTAAATCAAAGGGTAATCTTTCGCATTCGGCTAGGGAAGCAATTAGAAAAACAAGAAACCCTATAGGTTGACGCCACAAATTCCACCCCCAAAAACCATATTTTGACTGCGCCTCAATTATATCAACTGTACTTGAACTATTAGAAAATCCTAGTCGGCAAAAGCATCACTATTCCCATCGCTATTACAGAACCGTACGTGAGATTTTTTTACCTCATACGGCTCCTCAAGGGTCTCAAATAAATTGAAGGACCAAGTCTTTTTATCTGACTCTATTTTTAGTCTAGATAAAGGTTTTAAAAATCTTTTGTAAGGTCCCGAATTAGACCAAAGGAATTCTGTCTACTAAAATAAAAACGAAAAGAAAGAAGAAAATGAAAAAAGACTTCTGAATTTATCTCATCCTTTAATATTTACTTTTTTGTTTCTTGAGTAATAACTTAATCCTTGAATAAAATACCCCGTCTCAAGATATCCATAAATACTCCGACCCGGGGGTTTCGATTACGAAAATGGTTTGACATTATTTTCTTTAAGTTCATGCCTTGAATAATGGCACGAGTTCTATCTTCCTAAAATTCTATCTTCCTAAAACTAGAATTTCAATATCAGTCTAAAAAAAACTAAAAAAAATGACTTTTTTCTTTCTATTGTAATTTATTACAATTCTAGTATTTCTTTTTTTTTTCGTTCCTATTCTTCTTTCTAAAGGGGGGGTTTCAAAAAAGTGAATAAAGGATTATTTCGTTCCTGATAGTTATTTATTGAATCGGTGGATCGGAGCATACTCTAGGTCGGAATTGCGAGGAGTACTGCTTGATCATTTCTACCAACTTAAAGCCCCCAATTACTCTTCTTTTTATGTTATGTAAAAATGTCCTTTTGGACAATTTACAAAATCTCCATTACCAATCCTTTATGTATTTTGGTGTTCCTAACTATCCACTCATTTTAAAGGAGCTCCCCATTTGGTATTGTTATGGTAATAGATATGAGGGAATAGGCAGAAAGGGTAACGAAAACCGTATCCGGTTGATCTTTTGAGCCCGCTTCAAGCCAGGATGACTACTCAACCAATCTTGGGGCAAGGGCCCTTTCCCTTAATGTTTACTTCCGCTTACCTCTTGTACATAGGAAATGAGACTCCGTTTTTGACTGCCAATTTCTCATTTTAGACTATAGAATAGAAGCTGTTTTCTTTCACTCATATAACTATCTGGTTTAGTTCCTCAACCCGAATGCGGGTTTCTGTTTTAACGAATCACACGTAGAGATATTGACAACACACATAGAGTTAATGGTATTTCATAACTAATTGATTGAGCGGCAGCTCGTAGACCACCTAAAAAGGAATATTTATTATTTGATCCATATCCTGACATAAGAAGTCCAATGGGAGCAATACTTGAAATGGCAATCCATAAAAAAACACCAACATTTAGATCAGCTAAAACAAGGCGATAGCTAAAAGGAATTACTGAATAACTTAGAAGAATTGATATGACTGCCATGGATGGGCCAATACTGAACAAAGGGCTATCCCCTCTAGATGGAAGAAGGTTCTCTTTCAAAAGCAGTTTTGTCCCATCTGCTAGAGCTTGAAGAATTCCGAAAGGACCGGCGTATTCAGGCCCAATACGTTGTTGTATCCCCGCGGATATTTCTCTTTCTAACCACACAATTACTAATACACCTATTGTGATTCCCACTACAAGGGTCAAAATAGGGACAAGCATCCAGACGATCCCATATATCTCTTGTAGGGATTCGAATCTGTAAAAAGAATTGATATCTTGTACTTCTGGTGTATCAATTATCATCTCAACGATCAACTTCTCCCATAATGATATCTATGCTACCTAGTATTGTCATAATATCAGCCAATTTCATTCTTTTAACTAACTGAGGAAGAATTTGCAAATTCATAAAACCCGGTGGACGTATTTTCCATCTCCAAGGAAAGCTGCTCCGATCTCCTATCATAAAAACTCCCAATTCTCCTTTTGGGGCTTCAACTCTCACATAAAGTTCTTGTTTCGGCAATTCAAAAGTAGGAGAAGGTTTTTTACTAATGAATCGATATTCAAAACCGCCCCATTCTGGATACCTTTCTCTATCAAAACATCGAATTTCTAAATTCTCATAAGGACCTCCCGGAATTCCTTCCAGAGCCTGTTGAATAATTTTTATGGATTCCCTCATTTCACCGATTCGGACTAAATAGCGAGCTAATGAATCTCCTTCTTTTTGCCACTGAACCTCCCAATCGAATTTTTTGTAACATTCAGAATTCTCGATTTTACGAAGATCCCATTGCATTCCGGAAGCTCGTAGCATTGGTCCTGATAAACCCCAATTTATTGCTTCTTCTTTACCAATAATGCCTATTCCCTCTACTCGCTCTAAAAAAATAGGATTCCGCGTAATAAGCTTTTCATATTCAGCAAGTCCTGTTAAAAAATAATTACAGAAATCCAAGCATTTATCTATCCAGCCATGAGGTAGATCGGCTGCAACTCCTCCGATACGAAAATAATTATGCATCATTCTCATACCGGTGGCTGCTTCAAACAGATCATATATTAATTCTCTTTCTCTGAAAATATAAAAAAAGGGGGTTTGTGCGCCAATATCGGCCATAAAGGGTCCAAGCCATAATAGATGAGAAGCTATACGACTTAATTCCAGCATAATTGTTCTGATATAGCCAGCCCTTTTAGGTACTTGAATATTTCCCAATTGCTCTGGGGCATTTACAGTTATTACTTCTGTGAACATAGTAGCCAAATAATCCCAACGTGTTACATAAGGCAGATATTGTATAATAGTTCGATTTTCCGCAATTTTTTCCATGCCTCTGTGTAAATAACCCAATACAGGTTCACAGTCGATAACATCTTCACCATCTAGAGTAAGGATGAGCCGAAGAACACCGTGCATTGATGGGTGATGAGGGCCCATATTGACTATCATGAGGTCTTTTCTTGTAGCTGGTATAGTCATAAGTTTTTCCTCTCTTTTTTCTTTCATGAATTGCCGAAAACGAAAAGACATTCATCCAAATGCAAAAATCTAATAAAGCAAATAATTGAAAATAACATTTCAAATTGAACGAGTTTTTGACTCGCGAATATTCAACCTATTTATTAATTCTTTATAACGTACTCTATTTGTCTTTGACAAATAAGACAGCAGACGATCGCGTTTTCCCAAAATTTGATGTAGACCTCTCTGAGATAAATAGTCCTTTCTGTGCAATTTCAAATGGGAAGAAATTTTGTCTATTTTCTTGTTAAAACAAAATACTTGAAATTCAACGGACCCTCTATTCTTTTCTTTTTCTTCTTGCGAGATAACTGAAATTAATGGAGTTTTTACCATAAAACAAGGTTTCCTTATCTTTTCTTTTTTTAAAAAATGAATTTGACTGATCAGTAATAATAATCCTAGTTCTTTTTGAATTTATCCATTTTTTATGTAATAAAATATTCATTTCGTTATGAACTTCTCATTTTTGAAAATCAAAAATGAATCAACAATTCATTCAAATTGAAATTGGATTCGGCTCGGTATACAAAAGAAGAGTCTATTTCTTTCTCCACTTACACAAGATAAACAAAAGAGAAAAATTGGAATATTCAAATGAAAATCTAAAAATCAAACAATGGCTCAACAAAAGAAAGAAGCTTTTGTTGAGCCATTTCTATATTTCATGGGGTACACCTGGAATGTAAAACAATCCATTATAATGGTATGGGTATTCTAGTCAAACTGGAATATTAACGGGTTTGAAATCGTGGATATACTCGGATCCGTAACATACTGAAACGGCTGCCATTAGTAGTATCAAACCAATAGCGATTCATACAAGCTAAGTCTTCGAGTCGATAATTCGGCCAAAGAAAAAACCTTAATCTCATTAGTTTCTTTTTGATTCTGTTTAATTCTTTGCTTTCTTCTTCTTTCTTGCGTAGTTCTTCTTGTTCTCTTTCTTTCTTTTGAACTAGATTTAGTCGTTCCTCTCCTTGTCTCTTTTCTCGTTCGTCTAGTTCTCTCAATAGTAGGTTCAAATCCATACGTCCAGTTTCTTTAAGAAGTTTTGTGTAGCGGGTGAATTTGGTTTGAGGGATTCTTTTCTCTTTTTTCTCTTTTTTCTTTTTTTTATTTAGTTCATTTAAAATTCTCAATTGTCTGCGGCGTCTGGGGGAGAAAAGATTTTCAGGAACAAGCAGACCCTTTTCGACAAGCGTGTCTGGCACTCCCTCGTCCAAAAGAATAAGCTTTTTGATTCTGTCGTTGGCATGCTTAGGGTCAGTTAGAAGGCTTAGAAGGATAGCTGTGCATTCGCGCTTGAACTTGCCGCAAACACCTATCTTATAAAAGAACCTCATCTGGTCTGCGTGGAATTGACCAAATACTCTCTCATAAGACCAAGGAGTCCGATTTCTCTTTTTCTTTGGACGTACTTCGGTTTTCCAGTTGAATAGACCAAAGACTCTCTCATAAGACCAAGGAGACCGCTTTCTCTGTTTCTTTCCACGTGCTTTGGCTTTCAATGGGATTGCGAATGGGTGAACTAAATATCGAACAAATCGGGTCCAGAAAGACCTAGGACACCCAAATTTCCCATAAGACACACGCAGTCCCCAACACCTCTTAACTGTCAGTCTTCGTACGCTCAACGATTCTACTACCTTGCGCCCCTTGCGGACCTTATATGTAGTTTGCTTCACTTTGTTCACACCTATCTCCCGACAAGGGTCTCTTTTATTGTCCGGACCCGGAGTGTAGGCCAATTTTTGGAATTGATTCTTATGAATCAGGGAAATCGCTAGGATTTCATACTTAATGCGCTCACACCTCAATCTTTTAAAGGTACGAATGGGGTTCAGAACGAGATACCCCATTTTTAGGATATCTTGCAAAGTTGGAAGTTGATTTTGAGTAGTTCCCATGATTCCAAATTGACTCATTTCTATAAGATCTTTTATGAAGACAATAAGCAGCTTCGGGTTAGTTGCTTTATTGGTGACTTGGCTTGTGCGTGTAACATTAGTAAGATAGTCGGCTATCAAATAACGTAGGCTATAGTGCACTTGATACCGAAAAGAATTCGACTCTTTTAGATCCTTCAGCGCCGTCTTTCGGAACCTTGAATACTTGATCGGTTTCAATGTACTCACCCGAGCAAATCTTTTTTTGTGTGTTTTTATGTAGCTTGTTTCGTCAAAGGCCTTTCCTTGTTCTTTTTTCTTTTTTTCCTTTTCTTCTTCGTATTCTTCGTCTATTTTCTTTTGTTCTTCGGCCTTAATTTCGGATATTGCCTCAGCATAAGCCCTTTCTCTCTCAGTAGGATCTATCATAATGTCCAAAGTCGTTTCCTTCCTCGGGTCTTTTCTCCCTAGGTTCAATAACGCCCTGCGATGTCGACGACGACGTCGGGCCCTGTTCGAGTCCCAAAGTGGTATTCCTTTCGCCGGCCATTCCTTTTTGTCGTACATGTACCAGTTCAAGGGGTCAACCTCAACCTTTAAATCCGCGTAAGAGGAGCGCGAACGTATCTTTCCATTTTGCAAAAAAGAATGAATCGGCGTGGTCCACTCCGCTTTCGCATAAAGATTGACTAAATTATAAAGTTTGATAAATTCTGGGAAGAGAAAAAAACTCGATTCTAGGAAAGAACTTTTCTTTTCATCATTATTGCGTTCCATTAGTTCTTCTAGTTCGTTTTCATTATTTAACCCCATCCAATCAAAAAAGTTCTTTTTTTCGATTTTTTCCACTTCTTCAGGTTCTAGTATCAAACTCAGGTCAAACTCTCGTTGAGCAATCTTTATCGCTTCGGCCCTCCCCGACATTTTTTTTTTTCTAGCAGCCAATTCTTTTTTTCGCTTAGCCATGCTTTTTTGTTTTTTTAAAATCGGAGTACGCCTTTTATCATACCACTTTTCATACCGAAAAACACAGCCAAGCTTGTCTAGCCTATGCCTATCAAACTCAGGCCAAAACAAGCCGTAAACAGAGAAACAGAGTTGGTGCCTTACGGTTTCTAGGGCAAGTGTTGCGGCCTCTATGAACCCGAGGCCGGCCTCGGTTTCGGGTAACCACCCGGCCGGGAGCACCCTATTCTGTCCAGTTACCCATGAATCAATAGCGACTTTATCCACCACCTTAGATCCTTTTTTCTTATCTTCAAGATGAAAGAGTATCTGATTAGAATTCATCCGCCTACGCAGCGACGTCCTATTAACGTCCATATGCATATCCAACAAAGGATGCTTTTCCCTGGAATCGCGCAAATTTTGATAGTTACTTGTCAGCATATTAACAAGGCTGTCTTTGTGTATGTTGTAAAGATGTGAAATTGCGGTGTGTTCATTATTGACTAATGATGGTGCTATGACATAGGGATCCTTCTTATATTCAGCATTCAAGAAGCTATATGCTAAAAGATCATATCGTAGGTGCTTTTTCAATTTTAATTTTTGTGGGTTAATGGGCAATGAGTCTACTTCATATGAATCCCCTTTCTTGAAATTGTGATTTTCAGATGTGCGACATTGATTCATTTTATTTCGCCATTTTTGTGCTTCTAATCTGGACCATCTAATGTCAGATAACAGATAGTAGTCAAAATGGCCTCTTAACCATTCTTTCCATCGATTCATCCCAAGTCTCAAATTTCTCAAATTACGGAATTTAGATACTCTCAAAGAAGACTTCTCCGTTTGTGATAATTTCAAAAATACATATGCTTGTGACAGAGAGGATAAGTCAAAAACAAGGGTTTTTTGACTCTTACTAATTTGACTATTTCTCATATTAAAAGAATGCTTTTTTATAGTTGAAATAAAGCGATTTTTTTTTCTTTTCTTTTTATTAATGCCTTTAATGCCATTGTCAATCATTTTGTTGTTTCTTTTTTTTTTGAATTGCAAAACAAACTGCGCAACCATTTTCAGACTATTCCTTTTCTTATTCATTTCATCTAGAAACCTCTTTTTCAAATCGAAAAGGATTTTCACGTATATCCATTCAAGGATCAATTTTCTAAAAATTCTAGATTTACGAATGAATCGTGCCTTTCTTCTTTTTAAGATTTTAGAAACCCTTCGTAGTGCTTCTGATGTTTTAGAATGAGAACTGGTTTTGGTCGAACTAATGTTGGTTTGAATAATGAAAAGTCTTTTTTTATTTTCTTTTATAAGCCTTTCTATTTCACTTATGATTGTGCTTGTTTTATCCACTTTCCTTTCTTTTTTCTTTTTTGTTAATTTATATTGTGATTGTGGCCCTTTTTTCAAATTTTTTCTTTTTTTTACTTTTACGCCCTTTAGCAGCTTGGATTCAAAGCCTTTTTTTTGAAAAGCTAAAAGACGTTTTCGAAGAAACCCTTTTCTTTTAAACTTCAAAAAACCCTTCTTTTGCAACTTTCTAATTACACTTGTGAGTAGGTTTTTGAGTTCTTGAGAAGCTTTTTTTTTCTTTAGTTCTTCAAAAACGGTTTTCAAAAATGGATAGGGTTTGCGAGCTGTACCAAAAGGAATCGTAGTTATTCTTCCAAACACCGTTAAATAAAAATCCTGTGCCACACTGCTCTCTTTGCTTTGATCGGGTTCTCGCCAAGGTTTCCACTCAAAAGGAAAGTGGATCCTTATCTGACAACCAGTTGTGAACCACCCTAGTGGGTCTTGTGACTCGTCAAGTGGAATACCACCAAAATCGCACAAGGTGTGAGTTTCCTTCTTTAAATCCGCGAAATCCTGAAACAATTCAGGACTTTGAAATAAGAGTATACGAGCCATATTTTTAGTTATTATCAATAAAGGAAAGATCACATTTTTCCTCAAAAACGATTGGATTAATAGTATCAGAGATCTTATTGCATGACCCGATTGAAGGAGTTCCCAAGTCTCCGCTATACAAATGGCTCGGATCTCATGCGCCTCTCGGCGCTCCTGCCATTCTTCTAAGGCATTCCCTTCTTCTTGGCGTTTTTTTTTGTCTTCTTCGTCTTCCCTGAGCCCTTGTAGTTCGTTTTCTGCTTCTATAGCAGCCTCTATAGCACTCTTTTGAGAATCTGGCAGGTTCCACAGTTTCTTCCAAATTCGGTTTAGACTTTCGGATATACGCTTAACTATAACTTGAAACCCGGAGTCCTGCAGTAGATATCTATAAACTTTTTTCATAAGCTCAAAGATATCTAAAGTGAGCAAAATGAGTATAAGGGTTTTCCTTCGTTTGGGCAAAAAAAGGGGCGACTGGGCACGGTGTTCATACCACCCACAAATCGTTACTTTTCGCCTTTGGGTGCGGTCGGCACCTTTGACCATATTGCGACGAAAATGCGTGATCTTAGCGTAACGGTAAAAATACCATTGCTTGATTTCACGTTGCTCATGTCGCTCATAGTACTTCCATACTTTCGTTCTAAATACCCGAAATTTTGCTTTTCTTGTACGCAAATAGACGTCTTCGGCTACTACATCGTCATTTCTTATCGTGTAGTCACTATAATCTATTTTTTCATCCTTGGTGTTGTATTCCCACCGAGGAACTTTTTTCATGATTGTCTGTAGTTTCAGCTGAAACTGACGGTATTTTTGATATTTTTTTCTCAGTTTCGGAATGTCTTCATGTGTAAATCCGCTTAAACCTTGATAGTAGGTATTCATTATGTGATATACCTTCTTACGATTTCTGCGTATTTTGTTAATTTTTTCTAAAAATGGGTTTGGATAGGAATAAAGGGTGCTTTTTGAACTTGTTCTCAAATTAGAATTCAGAACCAAAATTCTAGTTAAAATTCTATTTAAGGGAAAAGCCTCTTTTTGTTTGTTTGTCAATGTTCCTTTCTTTTTCTTCAAATTGAATAACCTTTTCATTTTTTGAAGTATTCTCAAAGTTTTCCCTAATAGACTCTTTTCGAAAATTTGTCGTCTAAGCTTTTGTTTTTGCTCGCTTTCCCGTTCCTTTTTCTGTCGCTCGAGTATCAAATACTGCTCTTTCTGATTTAAAGGTCGCAAGTCTTTAAAGAAGAACCACATTGTTTGCAGGTGCCCTTCCTCGTCAACCCTCTGTTCTGCTGCTGTTTTCGTGAATTTATGGTTATACCAAAAAGCTCCGCGAGAAGGTCCATCCCATACGGTATCCTTTTCCCTGTTCTTTCCTCCCGATGGGTGCATTTGGTCAAACAAGGTCTCAGAAATTGATTGCAAAACTTTCGGAGTGTATTTGAATTGAAAGAGCTTTCTCCGTATGTCAAATACATCCCTAAAAGGAGATCCGCTTTTTAGCTTCTGTACTCTTTTTCTTAATTCCTTGTTCAGACTCGCCTTTTTCTTTTCATTTCGTAAAACCCAAAGGGTGAACGATCTATCCCTATCGGGCAGTAGCTTCTTTTTTCTAAACAAAGACAGTTTTCCTTCAATCATTTTATAAAAAGTGATTAAAGAAAGGGGATATGTGAAAGAGGTACGTTCTTTTCCATCGCTTTGACATTCATAAAATATAAATTGTGAAAATCCCCCTTTTTTAAGGCTATCCTCGTAGAAAGCAGTTTTTATGTAGCGATAAGGTTGAACCCACCTGCTCGGGTTGAAAAAGAAATGCGAAAAACCGCGGAAAATGGCGCTAAAAACCCATTTTTGGTTAAACAAAAACCACTTCAGGAACTTCAAATGAGGCATATAAACGGACAAGATATTGTCAAAATGTTTTACCACGATCAAAAAGGGAGAAAAAAGGGGCTTGAATCGGCTCAAAAACCGACTAGAAGACGAAAACAAGTCGAAAAGGTAACCAGAAACAAATTTCAACCGGTGGAAAAGGAAAGCATAAAATGAAAACGACTCGAAAAAGCAATCCGAAAAGAAAGTATAAAAAGTCTTTTCGAATCCTTTTTCTTCATCCATATCCGAAATTTCTTCATTCTCTTCTTCTTCGAGTTCGTTGCTGTCTCCCTGTTCAATTTCTTCAAGCTCTTCCTCATCCATATCCGAAATTTCTTGATTCCTTTCCTTGTCGAGTTCGTCGCTGTGCTCTTTTTCTCTTTCGTTTCGTTTTTTTTGACTCTTTTTGGAAATTACAAGCCCTGTTTTTTCTTCGTCATCTGACTTTTCGTCTTTCTTTTGTTCTTCTTCTTCGAAGAAGTCCTCTAATGGATAGAACCTATCCTCTATCTCTCTTTGGACTTTCGCGTCTTCCTCTAGGCGTTCCATCCTAGCTAGCTCGGCTGCATTAGGCACCGATGGACGGTGCGGGCTAAAAGGTGGCGGATATTTTCCTAAAATATAAAGGACTACAATAAAAAGAATCGTAGCTAATATTTGAATCATCTCATCGATTGTTTGTGCCTGACGATAGATTCCAGGTTTCATACCAATCTCGGGTTTATACTCAAAAATTGTGGCTAGAGATATAGACCTAGCCTTGATCTTCTTGAGTTTATCTTTCAGATAGAGTTGATGATTAAGAACTAGAAACGCCGAGAAATTTTTCTGTAGCCATAAGGTACCAAATTGAACGAATTTGATACAAATTAAATGGCCTAGAGTCCAAACACAAAAAGTCACCGATAAGTACAAGATTTTATATTTGCATTGTACCAAATACGCGATGATCATTCTCGAGAAAATTGCGTTGGGAAAAAACGTGAAATTCAGTAATCGGTAGCTGAAGCCATACATAAACGCGAGGGTTTGATCGCGCCTCGCAGACGAAAAGGACTTGGGTACAAAAACATCTAGATGATGGTTTGTACATAAGAATTGATACAAAAGAAGGGAAATTGCGAGTATGATTTTGATATAATAATTACTCACAAGAGTGTAAAAGGGCAGGTAATAAATCAAGAAATATGCGAACAAGTGGCCCATAGTGAATCCATTACTGAGTGCTCTCGCTTTTAAAGCCCCCTCCTGGTCCTGAAAAATCCAATGCCGGATCAGGAAGAGGTAACTTGTGAGCTTAGAAAATGTTATTAAGGAACCGTAAAACAGTCCGAAAATAAGAGCTGCCCGAATATCAGTGCGTTTCGTAACTAAATCTAAGTTGTTCATATTGTGTTTTTGTGGGCGTGGTGAATTACTATCTTTCTTTTTCAAGAAAGTTTAAGATCAAGGGGTGGAATAGAATAACAGGTTTTTTACATGTGGTTAAACTAGAACCGAGAAAGTGTCTAAACAGAATTTAGATTGTCAAGGAAATTGGAAAATCTTAAAGAATTCATATTTTCCGCTTCTTTGTTTTCTTCCCTTTTCAATCATTATTCTTTTTTTTTTAATCTTGTACCAAGTATCCCTCAACAACTTACCGAAAACGGTAATTACCAAGAAAACTAAAAGGACCCCTACGCTGCAGCTTACAAGAACAGAATTGAAATTCAAACGATTTCGAAAAGAATTGAAATTCAAATTCTTTGTTGGAATTGTTTGAATGAACTTCAACACCGGAGCGTCCTGAGCCGCTCGGTAAGGCACTAGCTCCATTTTATTGGAGCTAGTGCTACCACCTACGTTATCGTTTCTTCTCGTTTTGCCCCTCCCCATTTAGGATTCTTAGGATTCTTTTGATTTTATTAATATCAGGTGGCAAAAAACGACAAAAACTTTTAGAATTACCGGTAGAAAGGGATTTGCCTAATGAAAAAGCTTTCAAGGCCGCGGAATGCCCTTTTCCTTTCCAGAGATTTTTCCGTATCCGTTTTTTTGAACTAGAAATACGCTTTTTGGGAACTGTCGTCATTTAAAAAGTTCTTCATTGTTAGAGTGAAATGTGAAAGACATTTCGATTATTAATATCATCATTATATGAGATAGGCCCCCCTTTTCTATTTTTGTTATAGAGGGAACTGTGCTAATTGAAATTTCCAAAAGTTGAATGGGACTCATAGTTAATAGTCCAAGTTCATTCTGAATTCTTTCATTCGGAAGATAGAATCTTCCCTCCCCAAATAGGATTCGAACCTACGACCAGTCGGTTAACAGCCGAGCGCTCTACCACTGAGCTACTGAGGAACAACGGGAGATTAGATCTCATAGAGTTCAATTGAGTTCAATTCCCGTTCTCAACCCAGGACCAATATGAGCTCAAAGTTTCCTTCGTAACTCCCGGAACTTCTTCGTAGTGGCTCCGCTCCATGCCTCATTTCATAGGGAACCTCAAAGCAGCTCTATTTCATTATATTCCATCCATATCCCAATTCCATTCATTTAATATCCCTTTGGTCTCATTGACATAAGAGATGTCGTCTCTAGTCTATCTGTTGCAATTTCTATAGAATAGATGGAAAGTTCAAAAATCATCATATAATACTACATAAATTGAAAAATGGAAATTTGTTTAGGAGGAGAAAAAGAAAAAAGAAAAGATTTGTTCGGCTATTCAAAAATGGAACAAGTACAAAAAGGAAGAAATGAATAAAAAAAGCAATACACAATAAAAATACAATAAAAGATAAGAAGAAAGGCGACCGCCCCCTACACATTTGATGCCTTCGCCTACAAAAAAACTCAAAATACCCATCCCGTTCGTAATTCCATCAATAACTCGCGCATCAAAAAAATGAGTGAATTCAGCGAATCCTCTTAGACCCCTAGCTAAGGATATTGCGTAAAAAGTGTCTATGTAACCACGATTATACGACCAATCATATATCCGATTTCTTATTCTGTCCCCAAAAATCTTATTAGGACCCCCTTTAACAAAGAGATTGAGTAAGTTCAATTTTGTTAAAGATAAATAAACAGGCTTATATAAGAAAGAGGCTATAACTATTCCAAAATAAGATAGACTAACTGACAAAGTTGCATTTGGTATAAATTCATACCAATCCACAGAATTATTTGACTTTTCGTGTAAAAGGTTTGTTGATGGGGTTAAGAATTTCGACAATATATCCAAATTCTTGTCCTCTTGATTGAAAGGAATTCCGATGGCTCCAACAAATAAAGTAAATAGAACCAATAGAACCATAGGGAATAGCATAGTATTGTCGGATTCATGGGGATACGGCAGAGTATTCTTAGCCCCAAAGTGAGTCAAAAGGCGCGTCATGTTCCTTACACTACTATCAATTCGATCTATTTTCTTACAAAAAAACGTGACCCCTTTTTTATTATTCATTGTTAATAAAGTTTTGAAACCCCCTTTTTTTTGAATCGTTTTTGGTCCTTCGTTACCCCATAAAGATATTGAATAGAAGGAATTACTTCTTTTTCCACTATAATTTCTAAAATGAACGTTTAAGTGTCCTTCAAAAGTAAGTAAATAGATCCGAAACATATAAAATGCAGTTAATCCTGTAGTGGAACAAGCTATTATTGCGAAAATCGGTGAATACAACCAACTATCATTAAGAATTGAATCTTTGGACCAAAAACAAGCAAGAGGTGGAATACCACAAAGAGAAAGTGTACCTAATAAAAAGGAAGTTTTTGTAATTGGCATATGTTTTGTTAAACCGCCCATAAGAACCATATTCTGACTTTTTTCTGGAGAATAACCAACAAGAGCTTCCATTGAATGAATTATGGATCCAGCTCCTAAAAAGAGCAATGCTTTCGAATAAGCATGAGTAATCAAATGAAATAAAGCAGCTCGATAAGACCCCATGCCTAGAGCTAACATCATATAACCCAATTGAGACATTGTAGAATAAGCTAAGCCCCTCTTAATATCCTTTTGAGAAAGAGCTAAAGTAGCTCCTAAAAAGACTGTGATTATACCTATGAAAGATATTAGATTCAGTATGTAAGGCATGACTATGAAAAGAGGAAGAAGACGAGCTACAAGAAAAATGCCTGCGGCTACCATAGTAGCAGCATGGATAAGAGCTGAAATAGGAGTAGGTCCTTCCATGGCATCAGGTAACCATATATGAAGGGGAAATTGCGCGGATTTAGCAAGTGCGCCCCCAAATAATAAGAAGGCACACAGAGTCAAAAAGAAAAAATGAATTTCATTATTATGAACCAAATTCGAAAAGATTTCGAACAAATCTCGAAATTCAAAACTTCCCGTTATCCAATAAAGACCGAGAATTCCTAATAATAAACTGAAATCCCCTACACGATTAGTTACAAATGCTTTTTGACAGGCATTCGCGGCAACCGGTCGTGTAAACCAAAAGCCTATTAATAGGTAAGAAAACATTCCAAC